TAGTTTGTTCCTGCATGTCCCCTCGGCTTTTCCAAATTAATCCTGCGGATACATATAATTCAGAAGAATACGTGAATGATTCATATACAGCATCTCTTTCTTTTAGCAAGGGTTCTACCAATTGATATGTTTCCACAAATAATTGAAATTCAATTTCTTGATCTGTATCTTCAATTTTTGGAAACTTATAAAGCTCTTCTGTTAAGCCCTGATCAATGAACCTACAAAATCCTTCAAATTGTATCTGATTCAACCCAGGTATTGTAGACATTCCTGCATTTCCATCTCCGAGCATTTTGAATTTCCCATTTATCAAAAAATCCCATTCGTTTCTCATTCTGCATCGATTCATATGAATCGATGCAGAATGCTGGAATTTAGATTCTGTTTACTGAATCGCATGAAATTTTACCCAACTCCATATAGATGGAATGTATGAAATACGTATGAACGGGGGAAAAAGGATGATTTTATACTTAATAAAATTGGAATTTCTAAGAGACAGATCCAAATGGAAAGGAAGCGATAAATTCCACTTAGACTTACGGAGTTTTGTATAGAATCAAAAAAATAATTCAATTTATACCATTATTATGATATTCCAATCCGTTAGGATACCAGAAAAATAAACGTCGTGATTTGATCTATTCGCTAAGATAAAGACATAAGAATCAGACACAATATACCAGCGTAAAGCTCATTTTTTTAGCACTTACCTTTTTCGTGGATTCCACTGTTCAAAAAATGATTTGCGAAGAACCCCCTTTTTCTTTTTTTAGTAGAATTTTTAGAATAGGATTGAAGTGCGTAAGACGGCTTGTATTTAGTAAACCCGTGCCGATATAGCTATCTATATATACATCGCCCCCCTTTATTGCATAGTTCGCTTCGGGACAGCGCATGTCGTGCTCTATCAAAATTTCGATTTTCTCTTCAATCTAAATTGCAATTGCAGTACGACAATTTTCGGCAAATTCCCTATAGAGAGGCATCAGACACAGATAAGATAACCAATAAGCTAGCCGCGAAACGATTTATGTTTGGGGTTTACATATACTCATAATTGCTGTTATAATTGAAATGGAGAAGGCTTTTTTTATAGAAAAAACCAATATTGATTAGGTAGGTATCAATTTTGATTTTCTTCTATCATTAGGAAACACAATTTACAATTTAAATTTAAATCCAAGAGTTGGTCACGAATTTACAGTCACTAGTTAATGGTTCCAATTTGTCCTTAATTTTGGCTTTTGTGACTGAAAATGCACATTTCTTTTTTCATTTTTCAATAGAAAAAAAGAAAGAGAAAAGATAGGGATTAAGATGTTGTGTGAGATACTATAAAATCAATTGAAGAACCGGAGCCGATCCAAAAAAAGGACATATTTTTTTTAGGCAAGGAATTAAGAAAAACGAGATTTTATATGGACGTACACAAAAAAAAGAAAAGACATTGAGTACCCCCCCCAAACAAAACAAGCAAAGGGGGAATTTTTTCATCTATTTTGTATCGTTTTGGCGGCATGGCCGAGCGGTAAGGCGGGGGACTGCAAATCCTTTTTCCCCAGTTCAAATCTGGGTGTCGCCTGATCAACAAACGATAAGACTCGCAATCCCTTATTCTGCTTGGCTGGGCTAACTCGCCGAATCTTTTCCAGCAAAGTACGCGACTCTTGACATTTTCGTGATTCGAAATAGCTGGGGTTTCTGTTCTTTTTTTTTCTGTTCCTTAAACTTAAAGTGCTGTTAATCCTTGCATTTAGGATTCACGGAAAGATTATAGTAGTAGAAGCGCTTTCATATCAAATCAAGAGTTACCGATTTATTTCCACTGCTAATTGCTAATGCAGGGTCTACTGACCGGGTCTTGAATTAGATTGAAAAGCCCGAGGGAGAATCGAATTAATCGTTATGGAAGGGGCGGGAGATACTTTGTATGCAGTATACAGACTCATAAGAGTCTCTGAATGCACGGGCATTCAATCAATATTCGATTGGACGGATAATTGGCTTTTACTTAATGATAATAAAGGGCAACAAAAAAAACGAGGAGTTCTTATTATTACTACAGATTAGGTAACACTCCCTTTGATACTTCCAAAGAAAAGTGCGACTGTGGATTTTGTTTCATTTTTCCGGATTCTACTAGAAATCATATACGAACTTGTTCTAAGTGGATTTATTGGAGCGTTTCATATTTAGTGGAGTCTTTCATCAAGGGCGTTGGGCCAGAATCCCTTTTTGACTCTGCGCCAGTGATTCCACTATTATTAGGAAACAATAATGGAATAAATTCTTCATATTCATAGAGATAGGGGACATAATTCACATGGATATAGTAAGTCTCGCTTGGGCTGCTTTAATGGTAGTCTTTACATTTTCCCTTTCGCTCGTAGTATGGGGAAGAAGTGGACTCTAGAGATACTACTAATTGAGTTGGGGAATCAAACTGTATCACTTTTTTTATAGATCGTTCTGCAAAGCCTTTTTAATTATATTAATTATTAAATAATTAATATAATAATTAAATTCAGTAATTTAATTCCATTTAGAATTTCGAAATTGAATTAATCAAAATACCTTCATTTCGGAATTCTATTGGCTTGGATTCTGGCGAGGTAATTGTATTCGATTCTATTATGAATAGAATACAATTCATAATATATATGAATAATGCTCTTTCAGAATCCAAATCAAACCGATATTTCCAAAATTCCTTCTATTTTGAAAGGAAGGGGGATACAGATCATAGGAATTTTATTCCAACCGAAGTCTTCCTAGATTTTCTATTTGGTTTTTCTGAACCGGCCCTTGCCAGAGTTCTCTATGGACAATGGGTAAGAACGCGGAAAACCGGACCCCCCTTTTTTTTTATTGGACTGTTCAAAGAGAAAAGAAAGGGTTCACGATTTAATTTGAATAGTTAATAATAATTTAATTTGAATAGTTAATAATAATAAGGAATAGTTAATAATAATAAGATTGTGCCTTGGTCAAGTCACATATTTCGCACTTACCACCGATTTGATTATTTTTTATTATTTGAGTATTTTAGAAATTTGCTTTCTGCTATGCTTTATTGACCCGTTTCATATCATGGCTCCAGGGTTGACAATCGCCGGGGTACCCCTTTTTGAAATCGGAAGAAGTTATAGAATAGAACTCCTTGGATCATCTGTCAACCGCTCAATCAACGACTTCTTCGGAATGCTAAAAAAAACGATTACTTTATTTCTTTCCTATTTCATTTTCTTTTATTAACTTGATTTTCTTTTAGTAATATATGCCCAAATTTGTTTTTCTTTCATCGATTTGATTCTTTTTTTAATGGATACCGAGATTCATATTGAAGATTCATATTGAAAATAATCAGAAATAAATAAATTTAATAAATAAATTTGAAAATCGTAAGAGCAGCCTTTCGATTATTTCAGATTGATTGGAATGAACAAAAAGAAAATACAAATAGACGAAGCAAAGAAATAGAATTGAGATACTATGTATCTATTAACATGTATAAGGATCCATATCCATATTGTAGATTGATCTCTATTCAGTTTCTATCTTTATACATAAAAATAATAAAAATAGATAGTATGGTAGAAAGATTCATATATGAATCTTTCTACCATACTATCGAATCTCATAGGCTACTGCTGATTCTAGTCCGTTGGTTTCATTTAAGACTAAGACATGAAATTGAAATTTTTTTCTTAAATCCTTGATAAGAACTAAGAAGTCAAGTTTCGTTCAAATTAATCACTTTGACTGACCGTTTTTACGTATATTATAAGCAAAAACGCAGTAGGAACTAGAACGAACAGTGTAGTAGCAATAAATGCGAGAATATTTACTTCCATAGTCTCATCGTTTGGTTTTTTTTTACTTCGCAATAACTCGGGATTTAATCCCATAGAGATGATAACCCTTTCGCTTGTAAATTCAATGGGATGAATTACATTTCGATGATAGCGAATGGGATCAATATCATGAATAACAATATTTGACTGTCAAGTCGATTCATCGTCGAGAATTCAATAGTATAACATAGGCAGCTCTTTTATCCACACACCAAATACAAACTTTGATTCCTGATTCAATCAAAAGAATTCCTTTACTTTAATACTAATACTTTTTTAATACTAATACTTTTTTTATTTACCAGTCTTTTTCAGTCTGTCTTTTCTATAATCGACCGCCTTACTTGTACAACCCCCTAACCGCTTTACACTTTCCTTGTTTACAAAGGGTTTAGAAAAAAACCAAACAAACAATCGAAACGAAATAGAAAAAGAAAAAGGGAAGGGGTTAAGTTCTAAACCCCTTTTCATTTTTCTTTTTTTTTTCAAGAAAATAATATCATTAAAAAAAAAAAACGAAAAAGAAGTGTGATAAAGACGAGTCCCAGTAGAAAAGAATCGAATATTTCATAAAATTGACTATTTTATTTAGATTTATTTAGAGTTTATTCTTCTTTGGCAATACGCTTAAAAAAGATTATTCATTCCCTCTTCGGGAGGGGTTGGCGCCTTGCTTGATCTTTATTTTATTAAGAATATCATCCCCCCTCCCTTGGATTAGTACTAGAACGTATTCCTCAAAAGTTCGGCGTGAAATTTGAATGAGATAAATTCTTTCAAATTCAAACTAGTAATTTAAGTTAGCCAAACTAGAAACCAGAAAAGAAGATACTTTGAATCTGAATCTTAAAAGTATTCTATCAAAGTAACGATCTTAAATTCAGTTGTGTATACGCTCCCGGGAACGATATGGTACTCGATTCCATTCCATACACAGATGGGGGACAGTCAAAAAAACCAGACCCCCTACGGTAGCTCTTGGAATCCTGAATATGATGCTACCAATAATTGTAGCAATTCGCACATGTCTCTTTCTCATCAATCGGTACTGGTTGATGAGAAATCGAAATGAAAAAGAAAAAAGAGCAAAGGAGAGCAGTAGGCATGAAATTCTACCATTTTATTTTGATTTTGCCCCAGTTTAACAGAAACGGCGAGATATATTTATGTTTTTTTTTATTGGATTTGGATCCGTCGGGATTGACGGGGCTCGAACCCGCAGCTTCCGCCTTGACAGGGCGGTGCTCTGACCAATTGAACTACAATCCCGGGGCGGTAAAATGTACCGAATACCTATTTTTATGATTTCATTCAAACAATTTCATTTATATTTAGATAAATATCGACGTGTTGGAACCGAGACGTGAGTGAGATATTGATATACACACGGATATACACTTTAGTGAGAGCGGCACGGATTCCTTTCGTTATTGCCAAATCAATTGATAATTCGTTTTTCAATGTCCCAATGAAAAAAAAAAAAAGAGTCTTTTTTTGCGTTACTTTATTCTTTTCATTAGACTTTATGCTTTCGATTTCATGATCCTGATATGAATCTAGATCATTATTAGCAAGATCAGAATTTATGGGAACAAATAAATGGAGCAAACAAAATAAATAAATAGCGGTAGGGATCTATCGGAGAATTGGACTCTTTTTATTCTTGAGTCTTTCGTATCTGGCATTTCTGGAAAACAAAGGGGGTTATATCATTTCCTGGTGGATCAGCGAATTATTGGGCCGAGCTGGATTTGAACCAGCGTAGACATATTGCCAACGAATTTACAGTCCGTCCCCATTAACCGCTCGGGCATCGACCCAGGAAGAATAAAGTCTAGGCTTATTTATAATCCACGATCAACTTCCTTTCGTAGTACCCTACCCCCAGGGGAAGTCGAATCCCCGCTGCCTCCTTGAAAGAGAGATGTCCTGAACCGCTAGACGATGGGGGCATATTTGCCCGACTGCCATCATACTTAGTATGAACAGTTTTTTGAAATTGTCAATATAATGGAATGGGATGACTAACTCTAAAGTAAAGGATCTTTCCACCTTTTCTGATCCCATACCAATAGCATTTTTTGATTCGTCCATCAATCGCTCATTCTAATCGCCATTCTAGTCTAAAATCGAAATCTATTATAGAAATTGCTATAAAAAAAAAATAATAATAAAAATAAAAATAGGTCGAAAGACGAAAGTAGAGGACTCTTTTGGGAAGTGATTGGTCCGACATAAAAGAAGATTTTTTCTTCATTTCTTCCACTTAACTTTCATTCATTTATCCACTCCTTGGTAAGATGAGATCGGACTATTCCTATATCGCCCTAAGCTGGGAAATTAACAAATGAGAAATCCGAAAATCTGGGAACGGGGATTAAGATTAACAAGTTATCAATTTTTTTTTTTTTTTTTTTTTTTTTCTCTAAAATTTTGGTTCGGGGAACAAACAGAATCTCTTTATCACATGTGAAATCTGGTGGATCTATGTCGAATTGGTAGGTCCATGTACCCATGTATCAATCAAATAAGTTTCGTTCCGTTCTGATGGGGTCAGATCAATTTAAGTCAATTCCATTAGGGTCGGTCTTGAAACACTTCATTTCATTAATATTTATCAAATCCAATATCAATAAACCCGGGTTAACCGATACTTATACTTATTACTTATTAAGTAAATCAAAATTATCGTTCCCCTAGGTGACACTCGCCGCTATGAGTCTACTGCATATACTTATAATTATAATATATATATAGATAGATATAGATCTATCTTATCCGCCTAGTGACTCCTTCACTAATTGAATCCAATTGCCCTTTTAACTCAGTGGTAGAGTAACGCCATGGTAAGGCGTAAGTCATCGGTTCAAATCCGATAAGGGGCTTTTTGGCCTTTTTCATAAATATAAATAAAGTCAAGTGGTAATATTCATATTGAAACGGGAATAAAAATTGTGTTGATTTGTAATAAAAAAAGTAACCAACTGGATAATAATGTAATTATAAACTTTCGAATTTAATGATAATACGTTATCCTTATAATGAGTTAGAATATAGTAATTAGAATAGTAATTCTACTTCTAAAAGAAAGTTGCTAAAAGAAAGTTGAACGCTTGTTTATTATAATGAGTAATGTGAAGTCGTCTCTTCGATCACCAAATATTTTTCTTTTCCATTATTCCAATCTAATCTATTGTAAAGATTCGAAATCAACAAAATAAAAAGTAAGTGGACCTAACCCATTGAATCATGACTATATCCACTATTCTGATATTCAAATTGCAAATTCGATAGCTATGAAATTCGAACAGTAGATTTTTTTTATTTGATATTTCTTTGGACTCCGCAAGAATCCGTCGATATTTCCGATTCAATCCGCTTTTTCCTAGGCGTTCCATACTAAGATACTAAGAAAGGGTGATTCCAAGTTCCAAGACAAGAGCTGTTTCCAATATGTTTCTTTTTCTTTGATTCCCGAACCGAACACAAGAAGATCAAGTTTGATCTCTATCTAATTTATATCGATATCTGATTTATATATAAATCAGATCGCGGCTTCATGTATCAAATATTTTCATATCAAGGCATACGATCTTTTTGTTTTGTTCCGACAATGTTAGGATAGTGGGTGTGAGAAAGA